TAGTTGAACCAATTCCGGGAATTCCGTATTCAAGTCAATGATGCATTACATTAATTATATTCATAAAATTTTTTATAAAATAATAAAAATCTCAAAATATTTAATTCTATTTTTTTCTTATTTCTTATTAATTTAATAAAAAAATAAAGTAAAAGCGGGTAGCGGGAATCGAACCCGCATCGTTAGCTTGGAAGGCTAGGGGTTATAGTCGACGTTGATTCATCATTTTTAACGTCTCTAATTCAAAACTGAACGTGAAACTTTGGTTTCATTCGGCTCCTTTATGGAAGATGTATAAATTCCTATATTAAGACATGAACGAAAAAAAAAATTCCACCCATAACATCTATGTCAGCTTTTCTGTCTGAATGTATTCAGAACAACCCGCTTTCTAGACGATCCCTATAGAAAAGAGGGGGATTATATTATAACAACCTTTCTAGTTACTTCGTTCTCTATTTCTATGTGAGAGAATCCTTAGGAAAAGCATTTTGTTTCTACCGAGCTAAAACAATTTGTCGATGTCTCTAGTAAACCAAAGTCATTGTTTAATAGCCATTTTGCTTCAATTTCCGTAATACAAATTCCAAATTAAAGATTTAGTTACGATTAGAAAGCCACTTTCTATCTTTATCCATGGATCCTTTACTCATACTTATTCAATTAGAAGTATTGATCTAATTAAAAAAAAAATTATGTTTCGTAATCTCATAATCCAATTTTTCAATTTTGAATTGATTCTTGGATACAAATCACGAGAATGTATATTCTTCCTCGAATTTTTCATTGAGAGGTAAAGGATTAAATCCTTTTAAGAAATAAAGTTTTTGGTCGGAATGAAATATTAATCAAACCGAAAGACCCCTTAACTATATAAAGGATTATAGAACGAATCACACTTTTACCACTAAACTATACCCGCTACAATCCGATTATTGTATATAAATGAACCTTTTGTCGAACAAGAAAATGGGTCGTAATAAAAAGTTAAAAGAGTAAAAAGAAAGGATAGGATCATAAAATAATCATGAAAATTAGAGCGTTTACGTGTTGTATCAGAGAACCCAATGAGATTCGGAAAAGAGAATTCATTAAATTTCAATAACTAAAACTAAATAACAAGTGTTTTTTTGCCGGAGGTTTTTGACCTAGACGTCTCGACAAAACTACTTAAGCCATAACATACATGAAAATGTATTGTGCAAGAATCCACAGCTCCCTTTTTGTTATTTATTTACTTTACTAAAATAAAAGGAATAAAGAAAATAAAGAATAAATATAAAAAATTAAGATAAGAAACGACACTTTGATTCGATATCATTTGATTCTATATCATAGAAATCAAAAGAGTTTTTATTTTTCCAATCGTAATAACAAGCAAGTATTTTAGTTTTCAAATAAAAAAAAAATTATTTATGATTCGTTGGAACAATAAATGGCGGGCCCGGCCTGGTCAGTACTTAGCCGGGCCGTGGAACTAAAAAGCACTCTCGGATGAAAAAAAAATATTATGAAGGGCTCTTTCAATCCTTATTTTTTATAATGTAACATAGTATTATCCTTTTTCAATTGGGAGGAGAGATGGCTGAGTGGACTAAAGCGTCGGATTGCTAATCCGTTGTACGAGTTTTTCGTACCGAGGGTTCGAATCCCTCTCTTTCCGTTTTTGTTGATGACTTGGTATTTTCTTTCGAATTTTTCGCGAGCTCTTTTTATTTTTAATAGTTAAAAATGTGTAATAGATAAAATCCTACTAAGAACATTTAAAAATCAAGCAAGGAAAACAAAAACCTTATCTTTTATTCTTCACGTCCAGGATTACGTCCTGGATCATTAGACAGGAATCCGAAAATAAAGAGAGAAACAAAGAATATCACTACCGTGTAAACAAATAGTTTGAGAGTAAGCATTACATAATCTCCAAGATTTTTTTTAGTAAAAAAGAGAATAGATTCTCCGTTTTTATACCGCATACCCTACTATTTTGATTTTTTATTTTGACACCAAGAAATAAAGTGGGGTGATCCAGATTTTTCGCGGTTGTACAAGAATTTCAATATTTGAATTGAGGGTGTAAGACTTATCTGATCTTATCAATTCTTTTCTTTGAATTTTTTTTTTTTCAATAAATCATGAATTTGTCTAGACATTATTAAATTAAAGATATCATCGAAAACTTACAGCAGCTTGCCAAACAAAGGCTAAGAGAAAAAAAAACAGAGGTATTACTGGCATAACATCTACGATTGGATTTAAAAAAGCGTAGGCCTCGGGCAATTTGGCGACGAAAAAACTACTTGAATAAAGAGCAGAATTAAGACAGATACAGATCAAACTAAATATATTAAGCATAACAAACATTTTGTTCTTGAGGATAATTGTATTTTATTTATTTTGATTGAGTTATTAATAAATTGAGTTTTTTATTATTTTATTATTATAAATATGTTATTATTCATAGAAAAGAAAAATGAATAAAAAGAAAATAAGATAGACCAAAAAACTTTCTTTGATTTGAACTCACCCAATCAAAAATCCTTCAATTCTCAAATCAAAAGAGAATAGAATAAACCATACTTTCATACAATATCTTAATTGAATTATATGTAATGATCAATAAATTCTGTTTAATTCTACGTCTACATGTATAAAAATTCTAGTAATCTATTTTATAGATAATAGATATTTAGACTTGAGTTGACGAACAACCAGTACCAATATTAGTGTTTATTAGTGTCGACTAGAAATGGGGCGTGGCCAAGTGGTAAGGCAACGGGTTTTGGTCCCGCTATTCGGAGGTTCGAATCCTTCCGTCCCAGAACATACCTGACCCACGATCATTTTATTAATCTATAATTTTATTAATCTATAATATCTATAATAAAAAATAAAATATATATCTATATCATAATCTATATCATAATAAAATATATCAAAATAAAGATTGTCTTTTCGACCAGTCTTCCGTTTAAGAGTATAATATTGTTATAGAATGTGATTCTTATTTCTTTTTTTTTTTTTTATTATTATTAATCATATCTTTTTCACAAATTTAATCGAGTTCAAATAACACGCATATGAAACGAAATTTTTATTTGTTAAATATTACTGATTTTACAATATGAAATACGAAAAAATAACAACCTAAATCTTCAATCTTTCCTTACATCAGTCTTTTTTTTTATTAATCATTGATGGTTTAATCCAATATGGATTTATCTTTCTCTTAATGATGATAAAAAGCGAATGGTACTTACTGTAAAACCTTATGCAAATAATGATATAGGGTAGGAAACTATTCAATCAATTAAATCTTTTTTAATGATTTCTTATGAGTTCTTAGTACTCTAAGAAGTGTGAAATTGTTGAATTTATCCTATCACGTTACTTGAAGATAGAGATTCAAAATAACTTGTTTATTCGTGTTTATTTATTCATGTTATGTTAGTTATAATAAAAAAAAAAATTATAAACAATGGGGTTAAATTGATTGAATTCTTGTTGAGACTTCGTCATACATTATCCATTCTTCATATAGAAGAAAAAAGTATAGATTATTATGTACCGACCGAACCGATGATTATTCACGATTCCATAATTGAATCAATTACATACTGGTTCCAAACTGAAGGAATGTTATGGTAAAACTTCGTTTAAAACGATGTGGCAGAAAGCAACGTGCGACTTGAAGGACATGATCAGCTGTGGATTCTTACATCCACCACTTTTTTATATTATATAGGAACGAAAGTGCTCTTGGCTCGACATCATTTGTTCTGTTCCACTGGAACCCTCATTTTTGAGAGTGTTGCCATGTAAATAGTACACGATGGAGCTCGAGTAGAACGTATTGATTAATTTCTCAAGGGCAAGAATCTAAGGTTAGTATCGATCAATAAATTGGAACAACTTCGTAAGTATATTTTAGATATATAAATCTAAAGGATCCAATTCGATAAAATTTAAAAGTTAATTTTGTTTGGAATTGGTAAAACTCTTTTGATCAAATCAAAAGTAAAGTGTATTCCGTAGGAATCAACCATTCATATGATTCTTTGATAGAAAGAAATCACAAAAAATGGTATGTTGCTGCCGTTTTGAAACGATTTAAAGATCACCGAAGTAATGTCTAAACCCAATGATTCAAGGCAAAGATAAAGATCCTGGAACAAGGAAATACCGTTTTCAATTGTCTCAACAACCAGATCATATTTAAGAATCAAAATAGATTCTAAAGGAGACAGACAAAAAGGGTTAGAGACCACTCAATAAATTTAATACCTAAAAGGTTTCTTTTGAGTTATTTGAGAGTTATTCAACTTGAGTTATGAGGATACAAATAATTTTTTTTTTGGGGGGGGGGAAGACTAAGAAAAAGTATTTAAACTAAAATCAATAATATAATGAATTTGATGATTTTATGGATCTATTTGATATTATGATTCTATACATAGACATAATTTAGAATTTTCTCGAGCCGTACGAGGAGAAAACTTCTTATACGTTTCTAGGGGGGGGGGAGTATTGTTCATCTATCCCAATGAGCCATTTATCGAATCGTTGCAATTGATGTTCGATCCCGACGAGAGGGAAGAGATCTTCGTAAAGTGGGTTTTTATGACCCGATAAAGAATCAAATCTATTTAAATGTTCCTGCTATTCTATATTTCCTTGAAAAAGGTGCTCAACCTACAGGAACTGTTCATGATATTTCAAAAAGGGCGGGGGTTTTTACGGAACTTCGCCCTAATCAACAAATAAAATGCAATTAATGAAATAAAAAAAATGTGGATGATTTGTATATAGCCTTGTATAACCTTTTTGTTTCTTTTCTATTTCCTCTTTTGTTCTATTTATATCATACTAAATTTATTATTGTTACTATAAAAGAGTGTCTTTTATAACGACAAAAATCTATTTATATTTTATTGATATAAATTTTATTGATATATATAAAAATAGATAGAAAAAGATTAATAAAAATAGATAGAAAAAGATTA